CCAAAGGTAGAGGATTTTTGGAGTTATCAAATGATACAGAGTGCGATCCAGTCAAAACAAGGTATTTTAGAGTAAGATTAAGGAAGCAATACCTCGGATATAGGTAAACTTATCAACGGATTATCGATCCTCTCTTTTGCCATTTTCTTAAAGTCGTTTATATTCGTTCTAGGATAACAAGATGTTTATAAATCCTTTATTTTTTCAACCCAATCGCTCTTTTGATTTTGGAAATTTTGTTATCAATCTACTCTTTCTTATACGCACACAGCTCCATTCTGGAATGGAGAATGCTAATATTTAGGATTTATGAAAAAATAAAGAATCCGCTTCTCGGATAAGCCCTTACCCGTATTCAGGCACTAATATATTTTTAACGTCTAATTAGATCGGGTAATCATTCAAATTACGAATAGGAGCTCGTTACTTTTTCGTTCCTTAAAATTTCATTAAATTAATTGAAGCCAGAGGGCTCTATCCATTTATTCATTCGACCCAACTTGAAATTGAATCCATTTGACTTCCTTCCAATAAGTGAAACAAAGTTTTGTCCCGATCGGGAAAGAAGAAAAGATTCTCAGAACTCTTGGTTGCTACGACATGCTATTTTTTCCATTCATTCCCTTTTAGGATCAGTCGTGGTCTGCCAAACTTTACCGATGGTATGGATGAATTCATCGCTTCATCTAAATGTGTAAAAGATCCGAGTCGCACTTAAAAGCCGAGTACTCTACCGTTGAGTTAGCAACCCGAATAGACAAAAAAAGTATGTAGATATAATCAGAATGAAAAAAATGATTCGACGAGCGAATCAAAGCATAAAAACCCATTTGGAATCGATTAAGAACAGAAAACGTAATAACTCATATGAAAATATAAAAAATTTTCCGAGAAAAGAAAAACCAGAAATAATGATAGATCTTTCCTTATGTCATTGTTATTCACGTTTTCAAGCAAAAATGCGTCTATAAAAGCGCATCTAACGAACCCCTTATTTTGACTAAAGTCAGGCAAAAACCACACCAATGGGACGGACATAAAGAGATCCCGTTATAAAAAAAGAGATGCCTTTATCACGCTGCATTATATTTCGTCAATGCATTATTGTCAATAGAAAGGTTAAGAAAAAGATATAATGAAAAAAGATAAGAAATTCGGCTGAAAAATATTCCAAAAATAAGGACTTGAGTTAGATTGGCACGCCATAGATACAAAAAAGTTTAGCTAGGCGAAGAAAAAAAAGTCAAAAAAAATCTCGAATTTAGTTAATCAATAAATAAACAAAATAGCTAAAAGTTCTAGAGAGGGGTATATGCTACCCCCCTTATTTCCTTAAATTAATTCAATTTTATTTGATTGGAGCAAAGTTCGTTAAAAACCTCCGACTGCTTTAAAATGTCCCGAACAGTTTCTGTAGGCTGAGCACCCCTTTCAAGAAAATATAGAATAGCCGGAACGTTTAAATACGTTTGATTCTTTATCGGATCATAAAAACCCACTTTCCGAAGATCTCTTCCTTCTCTTCGGGAGCGAACATCAATTGCAACGATTCGATAAGTCGCACGTTGCTTTCTACCACAGCGTTTTAAACGAAGTTTAACCATAACATTCCTCTAATTTGGAACCCCTTATGGAACTGATTCAATTATAGAATCATGACTAGTCATTGGTTCAGGCGGCACATAGACATAATAATGTCTGTTTTTCCGAAAAAATCTTCCAGTCGAAGATTTTTTCTATGAACCATAGGATTGATTCGTTTAAAGAATAATTTTATCAATTATCGGGACTTAGCTTTTGCAACCGCAGTAACGCTCCGTGCCAAAATCCAAGGTTCCAAGCATTGAGCTTGGTTTTTGGTTTTTGTGCGGCCTCCGTTAGGAGGAATTTTATGGTCCCTTGGAAGGCCTCCAGCGCCTTACGAGTTTTTGAAAGGCGCTCGATCTTTTGATTGAGCCACCTTTCGCCTGCCTCACGTCCCAATTCGAAGGCTTCCTCAAGAATCTTCCCAGTCTCGCAATGAGACTTATTGTACGAGTGCTTGTACCCATGGTATTTTTTGCCGTAGGGGCACGTGAGCGCCGGTTCGTGCTTTTTCCGAGCAGTTCGACCCGTTTCGTCTGTTTGTGGAAAAAGACTTTCCTTTTCCAACTCGGGAAACCTCTTCCCATTTATCCCGTCTCCGTTTTTACTCTTGTTCTTTGTAAGGTTATAGTCGCAACTATAATAATCTTTATAGTTCGGACTATGCGAGCAATCTTTCGGACGATTTGCCGAAAGATAGGTACTACAGTAATAACAAGGGCACTTAGGTGCCACGTCGTTGTTCCCTAATGAATTCATAACCCTCCTCGTGGTTAAAAAAGATTTCGCAATACTATTTTAATAACTAGAGAAGAAAATAGCAATATTTCTCAATGAACTATTGGAACAATTTACCCTAATTGCGGAAAGAATTACTTATCGACGTCAAAAATATGATTTTAAATAATTACGATTAGGCCTTTGGGACGAAAGGGATCGAACCTTCGACTACCGGGACCAAAACCCGTCGCCTTACCACTCGGCTACGCCCCATTATTCCATCGCTTTTTTGATTCATATTATATAACAAATCAAGATTTTTCCCAACTACCCGTGTCACGTTGCTTTTTTTTAGATAATTTATATGTTATTATTCCAATAAATTCTGTGTAAAAGCCCGCCCAAATCTCGAGCTAAAATTTTACGCTAAGAGATTATAGAGAAGGGATAATGGAATTATATAGATTCTAGGTTTGTGCTAGGAATTTGACCCGTGTAGATATAGAATTCGACTTAATTTATTGATCATTAGATAGAATGTAATTAAAATAGTAGATGAAAATATGATTTCTTCTACTCGCCTTTGAGAATTGGAGGATTTTTGATTGGGCCGGGTCAAAGAAAAAGAAAGATTTTTTTGTCTACCTTACTTTCTTCCGTTTTCCTTATCTTAAGAACTCAATCAAATTGCAATTATTGTCAAGAACAAAATGTCTGCTATGCTTAATCTCTTAAGTTTGATCTGTATCTGTTTTAATTCTGCCCTTTATCCAACTAGTCTTTTCTTTGCCAAATTGCCCGAGGCCTATGCTTTTTTAAATCCAATCGTAGATATTATGCCAGTCATACCCCTTTTCTTTTTTCTTTTAGCCTTTGTTTGGCAAGCTGCTGTAAGTTTTCGATAAGATATTTAATACTATCCTAAACTATCCTAGAAAATGCATGATTTCTTCGCGAAAAATTTCTAATGATTGATAAGATCAAATAAGTCTTTCCCGCAGCAATCTTTGAGGCAAACGTTGAAATTCTTTGATCGCCGCGAGAAATCAAATCCGGCTCGCCACATTTTCCCATTCTGACCCTTTGTCCAGTGCAAGGCCTTAATTTCTATGTGATTTTATACAGAATTAAGGTCCCACGCCCATATCTCATTATGGGCATGAAGTCAGCTTGGGAACTCAAAGACTCTTATTTGACCTGATAGACTTATTTTCGCGTTCGAGAAAGCACTTCATTTCTTCGTGTCAAAATAGAATATGGGGTATAAAAATGGACGATCTATTATCTTTTCTTGTTTTTTCCAAAAAGGCTCTTGGAGATTGTGGAATGCTTACGCTCAAACTTTTCGTTTACACAGTAGTAATATTCTTTGTTTCTCTCTTCATCTTTGGATTCCTATCTAATGACCCAGGACGTAATCCTGGACGTGAAGAATAAAGGTTTTTCGTTTTTCTTCAGATTTTTTATCTATTCCACACATTTAACTCGGAAAAAGGGGTTTATGAAATTTGAAAGAAAAGAAAATATCAAGTCATCGACGAAAACGGAAAGAGAGGGATTCGAACCCTCGGTACGAATAACTCGTACAACGGATTAGCAATCCGCCGCTTTCGTCCACTCAGCCATCTCTCCCTATTGAAAAAGATAAGTATAATTATTAATATGTTACATTCCACATGACCAAAGGATTCAAAACCGTCTTTCTTTCTCCTTCTTTATTTTGATTCTCAAGATATGTAAAACTTTTCTTAGCTATTCTGTTTTGATAAAGTAAAAATTCAAAAGATCTAATATAAAGAAAACAAAAGATAAAGAACGAGGACTTCCTTGCTTTGATTTTCTTCGAAAGGCCCTTTGCTTTCCACGGCCCGGCCCGGTCACTACCCAACCGGGCCTTTTTTGATTCCGTAAAATTCTAGCGAAAGTTCTCTTATTTGACAACAAAAAGATTTACTAGCTTTTTTGACTATATTTCAAGCAAGACCCAAAAGAAAAAGGACTATTTCCATCCTTACTTGATAACTTTATCGAACTTAGTCTATCAAAAGTACCCTGTCCTATTAATTTTTCTTCCTTTTTTAGTTACTTGACTGCTTTTCTCGAATAACGAAAATGAACCTTTAGACACTGCATTTTTTGTTATGCTTTGAGCGCTTTTGGTAAGTCGTATCTAGCAACACTCTTCCCGCACATGAAAAGATAGGCCTTGTAAATAAGCCCTCTTCTCCAAATATCATCAAATTGAAAACCCTTGTGCAAAACGTTATCACTCTCATTTTCATGATTTTTTATGATCCTAGCTTGACAAAAGGCCCGTTTGGATACAATAATAGCATTGTAGCGGGTATAGTTTAGTGGTAAAAGTGTGATTCGTTCTATGAACCCCCTTAATAGTTACGGGGTCGTTCGGTTTAATTAATATTCCGACCAAAAACTTTATTTCTTCAGGGAATTTAATCCTTTACCTCTGAATAATCCATTCGGGGAAAAAATAAATTCTCGCGATTTCTATCCAAAGTTCACTGAAAAATTGAAAAATTGGATTCTGAACTTGCGAAACAAAATTGGGAAATTGGATCAACTTCCAATTGAATGAATATTAAGTAAAGGGTCCATGGATGAAGAGAGAAAAGGATAGTTCTAATCGTAACTAAATCTTCAACCTTTTTTTGATTTGTCGAGAAAAAAGGCAAGCA